CCAAAGAGATTCGGCTTTGCGCTATAGTTAGCTCAGCACCAATCAAGAATCCCCAAGGAATTCCAAGAATTCTTGGTATACATTTGTTCCAACTCTCAACCCTCTTTTCTAGATTCATGGATATTGAATCAATCGAACGCACTTCTAAGACCTGTTCTACTTTTGGAAGACCCTGTGTTATATCACCAGATCTCGATTTTTCATATATAAATGTAACTAATGTATCTCCTTCGTAAAGGGTTTCCCCATAATGGCCATGAACAGTTGCTCCGGGGGTGGCCAAATAAGGCTTAGCTGATCGTATCACTATCGAGTCAACTTGAACAAGTATAACTTGACCCGATTTGAGGGGCGGTCCATTTTTGGCTATACATACATTTTCACAAATAAACTGTCCAAGACTAATTATTTTAGATGTCTCTGCACAATAATTGTGATGGAGAAAAGACCAATTCAAATTGACTGGATTTAAAATAATGTTACGGCATGGATCGGGATTAAAAATTTTTCCATTTTCATCCATTAAATAATATTTTAATTTAATCACTTGAAAAGTCTGTTTTAAATTGTCAAGTTGCAAATATTTAGTTACTAAGATCTGATTATGAGTTATTAAATGGTAAGATGAATAAAAATTCTCAATTGGAAGGCATGTTCCTAAAGGGCCCAATGAATTCCTAATTGGAATTAGGGGATCTTTTTTAATTGATTCTTTTATCACACTGTGATATTTTACATCTTTGAATGGCTCCATTCGAGAACAATTGGCTGCTGACAAAATTATCAACGACTGACATTCCTTATTTCTATTCAACAACGTATGAATAGTTCCTTGAGGTTGGTTAAGAGATTGTTGAATTTTTGCCTTGGAATAGGAATAAATGGCAGAAAAGGGGTTGATATTGGTACAATCTGATCCATTATCAGAGAGCAATCCTGACCCCGACGGATCATTCCTTTTTCCGATATACGAAATAGGGGATTTCACTAAGTTGATTCTTAGGAAATGTCGAATCAAACCATTTGTCCTTATTTCAACAAAAGAAGCACGGGCTTCTTCGCAAGAAGAACTTTTTTTGTCTTGGTTCCAATTCAATACTAAACAAGTCCGAACTAATTGAATACTTGTGTCAGAAATTCCTCGAATCGGTTTGCCATTTCCATAAAGGATATAATTGACAATTCGAAGTTGCACATTATCCCTTTCCTGCAATGGATCCGGTGGAAAAAGGGTTCCTAAATTTATACCGTCCGTTATTTCATATGTGACGACAGGTCGAACTAAAACAAAAAACCTTTTCTTACTAGGTGTAATTCGTTGGACATAGATCCAATTTTTAACTTTTTTGTATTCCTTGGAATTTCTTTTTCCTGTTCCTGGTGGTATCAAAACGCCGGTATGTCTGGATATCTTATCCGTCTCTCCAGGAAAATGGATATCTCCAGAAAAGATTTTCAGTTCAATTCGTTTTTTTTTTCTCTCCACCCGGACCAACCCACCGACTCGGCTTCTTAGATTTAAGGTGATTTGTGTATCGACCCCAACGATACTATTGTTCCGTACCATTATGGAAGAAGATCCGGGCAAGATATGCACCTCTTCAGGAATGAAAAAAAATCGATCTACTTTCATTTGGTATTTTGGCCTAAATTCCTTGACTCCTCGATACTCAATCAAATCCTCTTTTTTGATGACTGAATGCGTTTCTATAGTCCCATATTTAATAATGCCCGAACTCTTTCTTCTGTATCGAGGATCATCGAAATAAGCAAGAATACTATTTCGACGGAAAATACCATTTACGGGGATTTCAATCGAGATACCTGAACAGGGCATTAGTTCATTCTCGAGTTCTTGAATCGAGTGTAGTGGAATGATGAATTTATTTCTTCGCCTTTTTGACAATAAATCAGAATTCCCGTGAAGAATAGGCGAATATACGAGATTATACTGACCAGTACATATGATTCGATTAAGGTCTGAATAATCAGGAATCCTATCTTCTTTTTGACCATAAAAATCCGAACTAAACAATTTCTGCCTCGCCTGATCATTGGTTACTGAGAGGTTAGAAGTATATCTTCGCTTGCCAGAAAGAGAATGCGCATTCATTTGATCCTGATCCTTGTGGATCGAAAGGTAGACTAGACTGGACCTGCACGGCCCTCCTAATAATATCCATAAATGACTTGTTTTTGGTAATAGATGAACATTACCATATGTAAATTCGGGTGCATGATAGACATCGGTACTCCAGTGCATTTCTCCGTCTGAATCAGAATAAATATGTTTTCGAACCTTCTCTTTAAAATTCAAAGTGGATATTCCTGCGCGAATCTCAGCAATTACTTGTTCTGATTCTACATATTGATCGTTTTGAACTAAAAGCAAACTTTTGGGTGGAATATTCACATTATGTAGAATATCTTCACTCTCAATAGTTACATACAAGTCTATAGAACATAGAAAGGCGGGATGCCCATGACGTGTACGTGTCGG